ACTCAACTAGTCCTAGTTACGGGAGAGGTTGTTTACAGTCGAGTAGCTAAAGCACCATAGATGGCTTGCTTAGTCGTAGCAGCAGATGTTGGAAGGCTTGCTCCTTGGCACCGCTTCGCTCAAAGTGCTTGGGCTGAGTGTGTTCTAACTGACTGCCGAGGTAAGGCATGTCGTTACGTGCGGACTTGAGGAACATCTCTCCGCTAGCGCTCATATTGGCATTGAAGCTTTCTTCCTTTGTCTCAGACAACCAAGCAATGGTTGGCCTTTCTTAATGAATAGTTTGGGACGTACCCTCACGCCGCGGTAAGGAGACGGATGAAATGACTCGAGTGCCAGGAAGAGGAGACTAACGGAACAGTGAGTCCCGTGAAAAGGTAGACTTCGATCGCCAACAGGCAATTCGTTTGCTCAAGTAGGGGCTTTTGCTACCCTTGTACCTCGTTTCAATCTCCTGCAATGGTAGGACCCCAGACGGGGCACGTTCTCCAGACTTTTCTAGAAAAAGAGTACCATAAGAAAGGAGAATTCCTGTGGGTGTTGCATACTTATCATTGGTTGGAAATCCTTTCCTTTATACAACAGATGCGCGAGTGCGTTAACTAAAGAACCTGGGAACACACGACGAGACCTCAGGGCATGCCCATACTTAATGGCATTGTGTGCTCAAGAGTTATCGAAAGCTAAAGCCACAAATTCTTGTTCAGAAAGATTTCTTAAAGAAAGAGCTCATTTTGAAACTTATTTTAAAAGAAAAGAATTAATACTGCAAATCTCGTTTCATTCCAGAGGGAATATACCTTCTGTGGTCCGCGGTTTAGTCTGTGCCGAGTCGTGTTATAGCCCCTTTCCAGAAAAGACAGGGCAAAGATAGTCGAGTCCCTAACCTAAAGACCCTCAATCAAAGACGGGCCATACCATAGGCCGTGGGATGGGACCTTACGAACGCCTTTTCTAATGCTGAAACCTAAGCTGACGACGCCGTTTCACCCACCCAATCATCTGGCCACCGATCCTGCGATATCACATGATGCTCCGGTTCCTTCGAAACCAGCGCCTTTTTTTGTTTATGGTAAAGCAAAGCTTTTGGTCCAAACTACGAAATTTCAGCCTTAGCTCAAGAAGCCCAATTCCTAAAGTAAAGTGCCGGAGAATGGTCATTAAATTAGGATTCCACTGATTGAATCCCCGGACTAACTCGAGTAAAACACATCCTACCACCGTTGAAGTTAGGTACGCTTCACCATCATCAACAGCAGATTAAAAGAATATGAATTTCATGTTTAAAGCTTCCCAAACCTGACTCTCCCAGCGAGAGATAGACAAAGATGCCACCTAGGAGCGGTAGACTTGATGTCCAATAAGGCGCGCCGCCGTTAGTTGTGGAAAGTGACTTGCTCAGACTGTTACCACTGGACAAAATTGGACCAGTCCAGGATAGGCTGAGTATTCTATAACAATAGACTTGGTTTCCTCAAACTTTATACGCTACATGTGAACACGCATCCTAACACTAAACGCAGTTTGCCTTGTTGGCTTGAGTTTTGCCCTTGTCTTGCTTGCGCCCACCATTCTCTATTTTCCATCCTACACATACATTAGAATAGAACCTCAGATCGGTCTTTGCGAGGGCACTTCAACGAGTGAGCTCAACCTACCCCAATGACTTAGGGGCCTTTGGATACTTACTATTGATGCATCAAACCTCAAATCAGAGGGAGAGGAATTCAAGCGAAGGCAATGAAGTGGAAGAAGCGATTGGAAGATATGAATGAAACGAGCCGACTGTTGGTGGTGATGGAAAGGCAAGGGAAAGTTCTCCCCTATGACCTTTTACCATGCATCTACCTTATCCCTTGTGATACCTTGACAGGGGACGTGTTAAGTTAAACCTCTTAAATGCGATTTGTTCTGCCTTGAAAGCTCTTCCTGACGAAACAAGTGAAAGAATGAAGTGAGCAGGCTGTTGCGAGCGGAACCTATGTAGCGGGTTGGCGCAAACCAAATAGCGGAAGTGTTCCATGGATTTCCTATTAGGCATATCCAATATAACATATGGGAAAAGCACCCTTTTGTAACCCTTATTTACGCTGCTTTATCGAAAAAAAGAGTTTTCAAAAGGCCTCTTAGGAAGGCGCGATCGAAGAAAGAGAGGCGGAAGTTCCAAGAATATGGATATTGAAGGAGATAATGTATAAGAGAGTATAATAAAAAAAGTGTCGGGGTTTCCGTTGTTGCCTTTTTGTAGGTCGGATGCCATACCTTGAGCACTAACGATGAACCCTAGAAAGAGCACTTTTTCTTGCCCCTGAAGGTAAACTGATTAAGGTTTGCATACAGCTTAGCTTCCCTAAGTGTGATGAAAACTTGCCTAAGATGACCTATGTGTTCTTCCTTAGACCTACTTTAGACTAGGATGTCATCAAAGTAGACGACCAAGAACATTCCTATGAATGGCTGTAGGACATGGGTCATAACCCTAATGAAGGTACTAGGAGCATTGCATTGGACAAAGCAAAGGGCATGACTAACCACTCATAAAGACCTTCCTTAGCCTGAAAAGCTGTTTTTAACTGAGTTATACCGCTAGCATCTTACCTTACATCAAGAGTGCCTACCCCATCTTTCTCTATCCCGTCACGAGAAATCGAATGAGTTTTGGTAAATGTGAAAGAAAAGAAGATAGATGCCCGGTGTCACATTCAAGCTTTAGGCTTGTTCGGAAAAAATCCTATCTTTCCAGCGCTCGCCTCTAGCCCTCTCTTCCTTTCTGACTTCTATCTTCAAAGTAGCCCAGCGGGGACCTTAAGGAATTCCTACCGATCCAAACCACATGTACCGCGTGCGCCGCAAGAGCCCTATTCATTCGAAAGAAGAGCCGCCCATTGGTTATTCCGCGCCCGTAAAGAGTCGATTTGATGGAATTACGAGAAATTTCATTTATGCACTCATATGGCTATTCAATTTCCTTTTAAAACGGGATGTACTTGTGAAAGTAGTAGGTCCAATTCCTTTTAAAGGAAGGGAATACTGGCTACTGTCCGCGGTTATCACTCATAAACAACGAACTCGCTGGCTTACGGAGCTTACTCATCAAAAAAGGGGCAAAGGGGCGGGCTTTCGGTAACATAGATAGCTACTCTAGACCGGAGAAGGGCTTGGTCTAGAAGCTTCCGATCCCAACGTCCGACCTGTGCTATCCATTCTAGTGCGCTGTGGAAATTAGGATAGGGAGAATCTATCTTCTTATCAGTTAGTTATCGCTCATCATATAGTCCCTTTGAAAATAAGAGGGTGGGTTCCAACCCTATTGAGTTATGCTTCTGTTTCTTCTTCCTAAACTTGTACTGCCCTAGCCTTTCATCAGCCCTCGCGCACAGGTTTAGGACAAGAGCTCAACACAGTCAAAAAGCAGGTACTTTGCTTTAGGTCTCACTTCTCAACCCCTAGCACTGGCTAATTTTTTGACGCAGCTGCCTAGTTATAGAAACCCCGTAAAAAGGGCTTATTGTTGTCATTTTACGACTCGGGGAGAGCCACACCGGGCTCGAATGAAAGGAGGAAGCGCTGTTGGCGAGCGAAATGTATGATATGAATCGATGGCGCTGGGTTGCCCACTGCCTTAAGCTTCAGTAAGAGCGGGATCAAACTCAGCTTTTGCTGTAGAATTAGCAGTCAATCTGCGTAACTGGTTGAAATCTTTCCTAATACTGTACTGTATAGGGTGAGTATTGTGAACGGTTCCAGAATTTCACCTGGAATGGAAACCATATAATGTGCCAACACACTCCTTCCTCACCCTAATGGTTGAATCCCCTCCGTTTCGTATACTCCACTCACCACATACCTTTTTTGAAGCGTTAAAAAAAGGCTTACCCTCCAGTTGTTGATCTCATTTGATCTCAAACTCGGATGCTATGTATAAGCCCACGAACACACCTTCGGAATGAAGATAAGTATGAGGCGGGCCCCTTCGAGAAGGAGACTCCACTTTTCTTTGGCAGCTGCTCTCGCTTCGTGGCTTGCAGGGCCTAAATCGAATGCTCGAATGTACTTGCTTTTCTTTGTTGAACCTTCTACAGTCTACCCTCTTTCTCGATATCCCAATTCTAGCGTTCGTTAGCAGAAGTAGAGATAGGGGGAATTCTTTTTTTAGAACGAGAAAGAAGAGGGTCCATTGCTGCCTTACCTTGCTTTGCTTGAACTGTCTTAAAGGAAGTCTTCCACTCAGTGAGTCACTTCGTACCTTTGCTAGATTTTTTCTGTCTTTCGGTTGTTTTACTTTCACGTAGGTGGGAATCCGCAGCGCGGATGGATTAAGAAGAAGAAAATCTTTACAATGGGTATCAATCAATATAAAGTATAGTAAGCCCCCTCTATCTTCTATACTGTGATCTCTTGTTCGGCTCTGAACTCCGCATTTCGAGATGGGAATGAAAAGCTGACTCTCTTTCGGACGGAATGGTAATAGCCTGGCCTTCTGCTCCTAGTTATCACTAGGAAATCCCTATGATCCTTGCCTCGGAAGCTGGGAAGTTTTGGCTTGGGCTCTGTCCCCATCTAAAGCACAGGCTATGAGACCTACCTGGAAACAACGGTTTCTGAGAGCTCCCAATGTAACAACCTGAGATCCTGTTTCAAGGGTGGAAAATAACTCGAAAGCCTTTTCCCCTTCTTTTTAGGCATAAAGTGCAGTTTGATGCTCAGTTTTGCGCTTTCTTTAAGATAAAATAAGATAGCAAGCCTATATTCTAAGTGAGTGATTCTCTTCCTCTGGTCGAGACTACTTTCATCTCTCTTCCTATGGTCGAGTCTGCTTTGCTAACCCTGCTCGTGACTTGACTTCACTCCGCTCCTTGCTCGCTCTTCGCGATTGTCGTCTTCCCTAACATCGGCACTTGTAATCCCTTTAATCTGGCAGCTCACCTCGCTACGTATACTTCACTCGCCAGCTCCCCTCTGTTACCTCTAAACTAAGTTTACAGAGCTACGTAGTTAGTTGTGTTACGTAGTTAAGTAGATACTAGTTGAGACACTTTTCTTAGTTAATAAGTGAGAGTTCTTTCCTACAATAGGATTAACCTAAGGGTGTTTGCCACATCACATGAGTGAAACCTCGAAATGAGTGATACCTCGGCTGAACAGCCTGCAAGTTCTTCTTGATGTGGTGTTAATCTCTGCCCCCGTCTAAATACTCATTTTAAATAGAATTGACTATTGACAGAATTAGACTCTCTTTTCATCAGCCTTGAGTTGAGGATTCTGACCTAGCTCGATGACCCCTCTGTGAAGCTCTAGTCCTTTCTGCTTACAGTGCTGATAGTTCCCTGTCTCCAGCCTTAAGAGCCTACCCCTAAGTCCTGTCTGCAGTAGCAGCTTCGCTTCTATCTTATATAGATGACCGAAGAGCGGACTTCTTTCCAACAAAGAGAGGACGTTTCGATTCATATGTCGGAAAATGGCTCTTGGGAAAGATAGAAGGGGAGGGCCTCAGACCCATAATTCAACCTAGCCAACCAATGTGGGAGAAATGGAAACTTTTTTTTTTCGGTAGGAAGCCCTTCCTAGAGAGTCTGGTTCCGATCTTTTATCCTTCGAGGTAGTGAACTTTCGTCCTTTAGAACTAGTACGTTTAATCGTAGAAAACAGAGGCAAGCAGGACAGACGATCAATCCCTCTTCTAGTAATGACACCCCCTTATTAGGTTGGAACCCATTCCCATTGACTTCCTACATACAGGTATAGTGAGATGCAAAGGAAGACGGAGACCTTTTTACTTATAGACGACTAGTAGCGCAAAGCAATTCCATCCGATTTTCGAGAAAGAGTTGGCTTTTGACCAAGATAAGAAGCTAGCCACAAAAGCTACCACTGAAAGAAGGTAAACCGAAGCAGACAAATGAAGTCTTCTTGGCCTAGCCTAACGGTTCTACCTATTGAGTTGCCTACCTTCGGATCTCCCAGCGGAAAGTAGGTCTTTTTTGCTTACATAGTAAGGAGTTTCAGCATCGGGCCTAACGGCCGGCGAAGGGCGTCGCTGGATTAAAGGAGGGTTGGGGTTGTTGGGCTGGAGTTGACGGAAAATTGGCTGAATTCGCTGGAGGTGCTTGGAATGCTTAAGAAGGGATTAAAAATGGACTTTGAGGGAAGGCAGCGGCCATAAGAGCAGACTGCGGATTTCCCCAGAATGCTGGATGAGGTCCGAACGATGGACAAGCGCCTGAACCACCAGACGCTATTCTTTCGAAAAAAAAAGACTTTATAAAGAAAAAAATCCGCTGTAACTAGTTAGCGAAGAGCCTGACTGCCAGAGCTAGTAAGCTATATGAAGGAAGAAAGGTGCAAAACAAACTATTATGTCCAAATCTACCACACTTGAAGGTACGCAACCCTTGATGAATGGCGCCGGTGGACATCTATTTTGAGTTTGAGTAGAGTCTTATCAACCAACAGTGTCCTGCGATCTTAGACATAGGAGCCTCCCCTATCTACTATACCAGCTCCGCTTCTCTTGGTACACACAACTGTGCACCCCTATATAGCAGTTCTTCTTTCAACCTTCATTCTGTTAACTGCCCCTTATTAAGAAAAATTTAGGTCAAAATCTGCTCATATCTTTCAACCTACTCGGCATACTGGGCTGCACTGCATAGCAACCAGCAAGCTAGAAACTGGAAAGTGGCCTATAGAACATAACATCTCAGCCAGCTTCTTAGGGAAAGCCTTCCTAACTTATGCACCTGATTTTTTTGCTTAAAATCTGACATCCACTTCATGTGCCGAGCCTGCTTTCACGTTGATTGTGTTTTAAAAAACTAATGAGGTTTATTATCAGTATGAAAACTCACCCTCTTACTTACCTAGTAAGTCAAGTCGTCGGTACTTCACTGATCTCCTAAGCTGACCGCCTACCTTTCTTTCGTATTCCATTCTCTATAAATAGAATATAGAGAAGAACTCATTCTGCATTGCCTCTTTATTCCGCATCTACTAAAAGTAGTAGCTTACTAAAAGTGGGCTGCCAAGAAACTTCGATTCCGTTCAAGTGCAAAAATCCCCGGTATTTCTAGGACTAAGGTAAAGGACTCTTCTCGGAAAGATATAGTTTACAAGATCGACCCTTAACTCACTGATCGGAGTACACCCTTCCGCTGCCCACTAACCTAGGTGGGATACTCTCAACCTTTCTTAAACGGAAAGTCCCACAACAGCTTATGGGAGATCTTCATGATCCGTGCCATTACTGTTGACGCTTAGAACCTGACGAATTGAGGTTCGTACCATGCGAGGTGTAACCAAGTGGCCCAAGCCTTGCAAACCAGTGTGCAAACTTTCTTGTCATCGTCGTCGAGTTTGCTGAACACTCGTGGTTCCATGATAGAGACAATGGAAGCTACTTCAGATGCTGGAGTCTTTGCTCCTTCAGCGGTAACTGCTACCTTATCTGGATCCATCCACTTAGGAATACATGTTTCCCAATCAATCAGTGGAATTTCACCGTATTCTTCAAGTTGAATTTTCCTGAAAGCTTCAGAGGCTGTTTCAAGAACCATTAGTTCTGTTGGATCTTCTTTAGTTTCATCGAGTGAAAGGAGGTTGATGGAAATTGGTTCCTTAGAACTAGCACGCTTCGCCTTAGATCTGTGCTTCAGTTCGAGCTCCTGCAAGAAGGATGCCTCATGTTCCTTCCTCTCTTCACTCTCCGGATTCCGATCCGCATTCTTCTGAAAGGCCTATCCTTTCACTTTCAAATGGAGTGAAGCCAGCGCTTAGGGGCTGAGGAGAGAACAAATGAATTGTATAAGCCCCTATACTCTTCCTTAAGGATGTCCCCCTTCAAGAGCTAGTCTAATCACTAAAATAGGGGGGTAGCCTGTCGTATTGAACTTATGATATACTTTCCTTTTTTGAGTAGCTAATTCATACCTGTATCATAGACGGCAATCAGTTATCTTCCCTTTAGCAGTCTAAGGTAAGCGGTAGCATTCCCCTAATATAGGTCTAGTCCATAGTAATAGGCGCAATCCGTACGATTATCTTTTTACGATTCTCTTTCCTTTCAATCTCTCTCTTCCTTTTCCTTTAACACTATACTACTTGTTGTATAATAGGATCTTTCCGAAGGTGGAGTTAAGGAAGCAAGCATAGGTGCTTCGGTTTACGCCAGCAAGCTTCATGCTTGTAAGAGGAGGTGGTTCAATCCCTCGAGTTTAGGCATGTTGGTGGTGAACCAGGATTGATAGAGTTGCTGAGTTGAATAGACCCAAGGGCATAATTTCTGCCTATGACCTTTGCTAGGACCATTCGCGTCTATCCTTTTCAGTTCGTGTAATATCCCCGCAGAAGGAGGGCGGGATTCGTATCTGTCTGTCTGTTCTTTCCGTGTAGTGGTCTAATCCTCTCCAATTTCGTAAGGAAGTATGAAAAGTAGGCCCCTAGCCTTTATCTTATTCTTCGTCTAAGGGCGCCTTATCCTATAGGATCACAACCCACTGGTTAAATGATTTAAATACAATAGCAAAGCGCATTGGAACACAAGAAACATACTAACAAGCATTCTGCCCAATAAGTAAAGAAAGCAGTGTAATCCTATTTTTGTTTTAGGAGGAATACATCTACTTATATGCATTCTGTTGTAGTTGTAACAGTACTGTGATTAAAAGTCTAGCTTATCTTATTCCAGAAAAGACAGCTCACGCCGTTTCCTTCGCTTATGCGAGCTATAAATAACCTTCGCTCGCTCTGTGAAAAAGGGTATCAAATGCTGCTTTGACCAACGCTCATTCCAGTCAGTCCGAGCAAGACAGTAGTCAGAATCAGTAAGGAAAGTCGCTAGAGAAGTAGGCTATAACTGAAAGACCAAAGGGGACTGGTGATACAACTGGAACCCCATGCCCTCGATCGTACCTTACTTAGTCTTAATCTCAACCAAAAGCAAATGGGCCTAGCGTCGGTTTATGGAAGTCTCGGAATCCTAAGACAGAATCGGATGAGTTGAAAGCTTAAAGAGCTGTACAAGAGAATCGGGTGAGACAATGACCTTTCCTCCTTCCAAGTCGGTCAGTTAGTCCTTTCTTATATGCACGTGATTCATGGCCATCGTTAGCACTCAGCCTTCCAGAGTGAGGCAACTCTACTTCGTTTCGTAAACTCAACCTTCGTCTGGTCTTGCAACGTTCGACTTCCATGTCTTAAGCATATAGCTAGCCTTTTTAGGCACTATCAGGACCGTTATAAGCGAGAAAGAAAGCTGAGGCAAATGCCACTTCTAATAGTCTATGCAATTCTCAGATCTTTCTTTGATGGCCGCTTGAAGTTGAAGGCAAACAAAGCCAAAGAAAGAGGATCCGAGTTCCTCAGTAGCTATGAAAGGAAGGCGCACTTTAAGCTTTCTTTCATCAACAAACCCAGGAAGCCTTCTCTATACGAGATGGAATGGAATAGGAAACGGAAAGAGGCAAGCTCAACAAGCAATAAAAAAGAATGCAATTAAGCCTCCCTTTAGAGTAAGCTCGTCTGTCTTGTTTTGCTCTTCCAGTTCGTAAAGGATCTTATAGCCTACACCGGTTACCGACCTCTATGAACCCAAAAGAGCAAGAGCAGGTTCGGGACCATCTGAACAACCTGGCGCGCTTCGGCTTTCAAGCCTACGCTTTTTCCTTTGAAAGAAAAAGATTTTTAAGATAGTAAGGTTATGCGAAGATATGCTTACAGTGCTAACACCAGAAAGGAGTAGGGCAATCTTCCCCTACTCCTTTCTTCCTTCACTTCGATTTCTGCCACAGGAGCTGTCAGTCTTTAAAAGAAGAGAAGTGCACTATTCAAAAAATCACAGAGCTAATGACAGAACTGGATCTCTTATATAGAATCCTAGAAGTAGAGACGGGCGGTCCTGCCATAGATTGCGCAGGAGGTAAAGCTATCCTATAACTTTAAAAGAGAGGGAATATCGAAGTCTTGCATTAAAAGTGGCTTACGCTTTATATGGGGCTAAATAAACAGGAAATGCCGATCTAAATGCCCGGACGTAGCCTCTTTTTGAAAGCTCAGAGAGGGGGTGAACCTCGTTAGAGAAATGAATACATTACCTTTAGTAATTCAAAGCGGATCTTCCCGCTTTTTCGTATCCTCAAGGGACCTTTGCCCAGATTGTTTCTTTTAAGTTAAGCTTTATAATTACAAAGAAGCTCAAACTTCTAGAGCTAGAGCGACTCGTAATAGAAAAAATCTAAGTACTACGGACTTTCTGGCTCCTCTTTCTTCTATCAAAAGCCATCTCTTTATTGCCTTGAATTATTGGAATGAATTACTGGCTTGAATTAATGCTTTAGTAAGGAACTCTCACCGGATTCTCATTACTGACTTGAATTCCCTAGGTAAAGCGTCCCTCTAGTCACCGCGCAGAAGCCTTCTCTAAGGAGACTGACGATCCCACACTCGCCATCTATAAGAAAGGCTATCATAAGAATAGCATGTGTTAAGCAGATCTCTTTTCCAAGGCTTAAAGGAAAGGGGGAAATCCGGCGCATTTTGACTTTGCCTCCGGTGGATAAAATGGGTAGAGCCAGCGAATCCTTGCATTGTAACTGGCCTTCCGTCTAAGCATAGAGCTTCGCTCTGATGGAAGACTGCTTCCTTGACTTGGCAGACTAACCCTTTTTCTTACTACTGGCTTGTTCTAAAGCCGGCTTTCCTGCCAGCTGCTTGACTAAAGAGCACCTAGAATATCAGCTTTTATTATATCTTCTCCGGTTTACCAATTCTACCTTTAGAACTCAGAAATGGCTACTCGTACAGGAAGTCTATCAAGATAGGCACACTTTCTTTTCTAAGAAACCTCTTTTCTAGCTCTACCATGGGAATAGTAAGCAAAAGCCAAAGCAAGGTGAAAATACCTCGCAAGAAGGGCAAAGTGCTAATATGGAACAAAGGAAGAGTTTAACTCTATCGATAGAAAGAGATATTCAAAAGGAGATAGAATTTAGTCTTTCCTTATCTAATATCTAATGAAGATTCATCTTCTCTAGTCTTTCTTATATATATGTGGTTGGTCCCGCGGAACCCTGTTTTAAAGACTTTGTACTGAATAGCCACACTCGCTCTCCTCACGGCACGGATTGAACCTCCTACTTATTCTTTCTGGACAGGTAAGATTCAGTTTTTATTTTTCCTATGGGTAAGAAAGGTCTTTCCCCTTCAAGCTTACCTACTACGGTACCGGCATGAATATGATCTCCACCAGACAGACGTAACGCTTTAGCTAGTACACGGAAGTGCATACCATGATTTTTCTGTCTATCAATAACGGCGTGCATTGCGCGGTGGATGTGAAGAAGTAGACCATTATCTCGGCAATAATGGGCCAAGCTAGTATTTGCAGTGAATCCCCCAGTTAAGTAGTCATGCATTACGATAGGAACTCCCAATTCTCTGGCAAATACAGCCCATTTGATTTGACCAAGGAAATGACCTTTCTCTCAGTGAATTCTGTACGTATCCTATTATATTTCCAAAAACTAGCTGTCAATGCATTCCTACGAGTCCGCATTTCTTTCTTCCTGATTATGAATCAGACTCAAATATGGAGCCCTTAGAAAAAGGGATGAATCAGTAGAATGTACTTTTTTCTTTATGAAAGATACCCATAGAGTTTTCTCATAATTTTCATGCGGGCAACCTGGTGGTAAAACGACCTTCTTTCTTGTTATAAACGTTCCAGAAGTCAACTGATTAAAGAAATGATGAATCATGGATACAGGTAAGGGAAGATTCTTCCGAATCAGATTCCTCTTTATTTTATGGAAAGAAACAAGGGCTCTTTTGTTACGTTATTCTCCTATTTTAAACGTTGGAACACAAGAGTGAGTGCCCGGCTCCTACCCAACAAGAAACTAGAGTCTCACAGCCATATCCCGATGAGTGTAACCTATTTCTATTGGAGAATGCTACCATAGTACTTTAATAGTAGTCAAGTTCAAATCAAAAGAGATGCTTTCTTAGGCGGCTTTCTAGATGACTGGGGCTAACACCAGGCCTAGCAGCAGATCGGATCGGGTAGAAACGTCCCTTTATTTCTTAAACCAGAGATTTCCTTCAATACAATAGAGTGGCTTCTTTCTCTTATATATATCTTTATAGTCGAGGACATGTTCTCGCACGTGCACTAAAGTAGCTTATAGGATCACGAGCCAACCAAACTCCCGGGATAGTAAGAAGAATTCTTACAATTAAAAAGGACCGATCCAGAAGCCCATATAGACTCTTGCGCTAAACCGCCCATAGTAAGTAGATAGCACTGTTGTCTTATTCTAAGGTTCCCGCTTATCCTAGGGTTCCGAATAGACTTTTTGAATAAGAACCAACATCGTGAACCCGCTCCCGAGATCTCCGATCCCGTGAACTATAAGGGGCGAGTGTAGAAGCGAGTGGAAGCTATGTAGTGAGTGAGGTACCACCTGCGAGAGGTTTGAAAACAAGTTCACTTGCTAGCCTAAGCAAGCTATTCTCCCGCTGTATAGGCTTCCACATAATAAAGCCTTTGATGAAGGTCTTACGAAAGTCCTAACCATTAGGGCCCGTTTCGACGGGTTGATCGTGGATAGGCGGCTAGCAAGACCACTCCTTTCCTTCGTTTCACTCTGGACTGGCTGACTACGCTAGCAAGTAAACTTGTCCCTGTTCTTTTGATTGTGAGGACTGGAATGCTAATCTATATGCTACGCTTCGCTCTTAGTATATATTAACTTAGGAACTTTTCTTAATACTGTAAGAGCGAGTGGAGCGGGCGGAAGGTAACCTAAACGAGCCTTTTATATATGCTTTGCTTTCTTTTAGGGGTATAGGGTAATAGCACCTGTCTCGCCCAGGGCAGGATTTCATTCCTCTCAGATTACCTCGAGGTGTAAATAACCTCTCCTTACAGTCGAGCCTGCTATCGCAACCTCTCACATGCGTTCGAGCCAGTCAACTTCCTCTAACGAGATGTAAACAACCTCCGCTGACGAATGCCTTCTTTCTCTTCTCTGAAGTCTACAACAAACAAGTGGGAGAGGCAGGATTCGAACCTACGTAGAAAAACTTCAACAGATTTACAGTCTGTCGCTTTTAACCACTCGGCCACTCTCCCCTTACCGGGCCGAGGCCCTCCTCAATGGGTTCTAAGAAGGAGGCGATTTGTTCGCTGAATCAATCAAGAAGCTTATTGAGAAACTAAGACTATTAGCTTAGCTAGCGTTCCGGGGGAATCTAGTCATTTAGTCAGTTCATAACAATCTCTGTAAAGCAAGGGGCAAAGCTTCGTAGACAGCTTCCCTCTCATGTAGTCGTCGGTCTTATTCCCCAGCCCCCCTTCGTCGCTTCTGGCGAAGCTGCGAGCCTACTTAAATAGCTTACGCTTACTAAGCCTAGTCTACTAAAAAAGGGCTACAGCAAGCAAGCTCTCCCCCTTCCTTTGTTGTGGGTCGCGCCTTGCCTTACCGCAGGCACTGAATGAAATGACTGGAGATCTTCCTTCCTCCTTGCTAATTACCAAGAACTTCGTTGCCACTAGTGGCGAAGAAAAATGCGACCATCTTACCCAAAAAGAACTCGGAGCCAAAAGAAAGTTAAGTCTACAAGAAGCTGGCAGAGCTTTAGCCATGCCATTGGACCATATCCATCTATCCTACCTAAACAGTAAGCCTTTTCTTGTTCGTTCTTCGAATGACGCTAGTGGAGACTCATTCCTTCCGGCTAATGAAGATACTACTTCAGTCTGCCCATTCATTCCCAGTGGATCCTTCTTCTCCCTAAGAATTGAACGAACCAAGTTCACCTATACGATAGTGAGGAATAAAAACCAACAAAAAACTCCCCACTTCCCACGATTCTGCTAGTTTAGAAACGAAGGAGAAGGACGGGGGTCGAAAGATACTTGAACGCTAGTGAAAGGGGCGTGTCCTCGATGGTCCACCACTAGCCGGGGTGTGCTCTCCCTATTTTGTTAGTTTAAATGGGCATACAAGCCAAGTTTCCCCCTTTTCTCGTACGAACAGTTAGGATCACTATGGCTAGTCAAGTCTCACAAGCAAGCATTCCCACGTCGCGTCTTGGCACAGGAGCATTGAGCGTAGCGGTGTAAGGAGCAATGAGCCCTACGTGGAGAGATCTTCCTCAAGTCTGAACACGACTTAGCAAAGGAAAAGAAAGTCTGTCTAATGCTGAACCTGGTTCTCGTGTTAAACACGCGCATCGGTGGTTTCTGAGGACAGACCTCTCTGAGGGTCCCTCACGTTTTTACTATATCTAATCCTATACTTTACTTTAAGGCGTACGTGGGTGTGGTTGGCGACCGCGGAACCTTTGTTTAAATCCTTTCTACTGACTATGGGAACTCTCATTAACAACATTTTTTAAGTTGTTTTTTATTATAAAAATATTACCTAATTAACATAAAACTCCGTAACCTACACTCGCCGCTTGCCATAGATTAGTTCAGGAGCTTAGCCAAGGGAAGTTGAAGTTGGAATTGCTAATGTCTTTCCATTCAACAAGCCCATGCTGTTGTGGTCAAAACGACCCTTATGACTAAGGAAAACCCAGAGAACATACCTCGATGAAAGTCCGTTAGGGCTATCGAAACGAAGCCCACAGGCAGCATAATCCCCTGATTTGACGGAAAAGAACGTGCTAGTCTCGGCTTTTGTTCCTTCGCGAACGTATCTAAGCGAGGATCTTCGTCCACTTGCTGGCATATGCATAGCGAGGGGTGACCTGCCTTTGGGGACAGGCCCTGGGGCACTTCCCTTTCCTTTCCTTATAGGGTTAGATATGGGAAAAAGCTGAGGCTGATTCTGGTTACAGCGGTGAAAGGAGAGACACGTCCCATGCTAAGCCGTGGAATGAATGATATGCGTTTGCATGTGACGTTTGACGGATATGCGTTTGGCTGCTAGCCGTAGCAGGAGATGTTGGCATAGCCTATCTCTTACTCCAGCGATAGCGAGAGGAACATTGGACAGG